GAGAATTTAAAGATAAAACAGATATATTTGATAACAACCCATTATCAACAAAAATGAGTTATTTCTTGACTTTAATCAGTGAACTTAAATCAAATTTGAATTTGAAAGGATCTTCTTTATTTTCAGAACAAGGAAGAATGGATTCCGAAAATAAAACAAGATTTTTATTCAATGCAATTAGAAGTGATCTTAATGATCAAAAAAAAAAAAAAAAATCTATTGGAATAAAAGAAATCAGTAAAAAAGTCCCTCGATGGTCATACAAATTAATCAACGAATTAGAACAACAGGAAGGAGAAAGTGAAGAAGAAGTACCAATAGATTATCAGATTCGTTCAAGAAAAGCCAAACGTGTAGTGATTTTTACTGATAACCGGGGAAATACCGATCCTAATAATAAGGATACTAATAATTCTAATAAAAGAGACGAAGTAGCTTTGATACGATATTCGCAACAATCTGATTTTCGTCGAGACATAATCAAAGGTTCAATGCGAGCCCAAAGATGTAAAACAGTTATTTGGGAACTTTTTCAAGCAAATGCACATTCTCCGCTTTTTTTGGACAGAATAGACAAATCACACCCTTTTTTTTTTGATATCTCCGAACTGATAAAACTCATTTTTAGAAATTGTATAGGAAAGGGAGCAGAATTCAAAATTTCAGATTATACAGAAGAAGAAATAAAAGAAAGGGAAAAAAAGGAAAAGGACAAAAAAGAAGAGAACAAAAGAAAAGAGAAAGCGCGGATAGAAGTAGCAGAAGCCTGGGATACCATTCCATTTGCTCAAGTAATAAGAGGTTCCATGTTAATAACTCAATCGATTCTTAGAAAATATATTATATTACCGTCATTGATAATAGCTAAAAATATTGGCCGTATGCTATTATTACAATTTCCTGAGTGGTCTGAGGATTTAAATGAATGGAATAAAGAAATGCATGTTAAATGCACCTATAATGGTGTTCAATTATCAGAAACAGAATTTCCGAAAAATTGGTTAATAGACGGTATTCAAATAAAGATGCTATTTCCTTTCTGTCTGAAACCCTGGCACAGATCTAAGCCACGGTCCTCTCATATAGATCGAATCAAAAAGAAAGGACAAAAAGATGATTTTTTTTTTTTAACGGTTTGGGGAATGGAAGCTGAACTTCCTTTTGGTTCTCCCCAAAAACGGCCTTCCTTTTTTGAACCCATTTTTAAGAAACTCGAAAAAAAAATTGGAAAATTGAAAAAAAAGTATTTTATATTTCTAAAAGTTTTAAAAGAAAGAACAAAATTTCTAAATATCTCAAAAAAAACAAAAAAATGGATTATCAAGGGCATTCCGTTTTTAAAAAAAATAAAAAAAGAACTCTCAAAAGTAAATCCAATTCTATTATTTAGATTGAGAGAAATATATAAATCAAGCGAAACTAAAAAAAAAAAAGAAAAAGATTCTATAACCCGCAATCATATAATTCATAAATCCTTTAGTCGAATTCAATCTACATATTGGACAAATTTTTTACTGACAGAAAAAAAAATGAAAGATCTGACTGATAGAACAAGCACAATCAGAAATCAAATAAAAAGAATTACAAAAAATAAAAAAAAAGTGACTCCAGAAATAAATGATAGTCCTAATAAAACAAGTTATAATGCTAAAAGATTCGAATCACCAAATTGGCAAATATTAAAAAGAAGAAATACTCGATTAATCCGTAAATTACATTATTTTATAAAATTTTTCACTGAAAGGATATACGCAGATATCCTTCTATCTATTATTAATATTCCCAGAATTAATATACAACTTTTTGTTGAATCAACAAAAAAAATGATTGATAAATCCATTTACAATAATAAAAAAAATAAAAAAAGAATTAATAAAACAAATCAAAATAAAATTCATTTTATTTCGACTATAAAAAAGTCACTTTATAATATTAGTAATAAGAATTCACAGAATTTTTTTGACTTATCCTCCTTGTCACAAGCATATGTATTTTACAAAATATCACAAACACAAGTTCTTAACTTGTATAAGTTAAGATCTATTCTTCAATATCACGGAACGTCTTTTTTTCTTAAGACTTCAATAAAAAATGATTTTGGAAAACAAGGAATAATTCATTATGAATTAAGACATAAGAAACTTCGGAATTCTGGAATAAATCAATGGAAAAACTGGTTAAGAGGTCATTATCAATACCATTTATATCAGATTAGATGGTCTAGATTAATAGCAGCAAAATGGAAAAATAGAATCAATAAATGTCGTACAATTCAAAATCAAGATTTAAACAAAGAGAATTCATATGAAAAAGACCTATTAATTCATTACAAAAAACAAAATGATTACGAAGTATATTCATTACCAAATCAAAATGAGAATTTTCAAAAATACTATAGATATAATCTTTTATCTTATAGATCTATTAATTATGAAAATAAGAGGGACCCATATATTTATGGATCACCATTCCAAGTAAATAAGAATCGAGAGAGTTTTTA